TCCAAGAATTACTACACAACTACAACTTTTTTTTGAATCAACAAAAGCAATTATTGATAAATATATTTACAAGAATGAAGAAAATCGCGAAAAAAAAAAAAATCAAAAAAATACCATTTATTTTATTTCAACTCTCAAAAATTTAATATCAAAAAAGAAAAAATTTAGTTATGACCTATGCTCTTTATCACAAGCATATGTATTTTACAAATTATCACAAATTCAAGTTAGTAACTTTTCTAAATTAAAGGCTGTTCTTGAATATAACATATGCATAACATCCTTTTTTGTTAAAAATCAAATAAAGGATTTTTGTCAAGAACAAGGAATCTTTCATTATGAATTGAAAGATAAAACCTTTTTGAATTCCGAAGTCAATCCATGGAAATACTGGTTACGAAGTCATTCTCAATACAATTTACCTCGGATTGCATGGGCTAGATTAGTAACAAAAAAATGGAAAAAGAAAATAAACCAGGATTCTCTAGTTCTAAATACAAGTTTAATCGAAACGGATTCATATGAAAAAAAATTTTTTGATAATTACAAAAAACAAGAATTTTTTGAAGCCAACTTATTATTAAATTCAAAACATAATTTAAAAAAAGATTGTATATATAATAGTTTTTGCTACAAATCTATTAATTCTAGAGAAAAAAAGTTTGACAGGTCTATAGGCATTGCTCTAGATAATTGTTTAGTCTCGTCTTTTCTAGAAAAATATAATATTCAGGTTATAGGAGAAATTGGGCATAGAAAATATTTGGATTGGAAAATTCTCAACTTTTGGTTTAGAAAAAAAGTCAATATTGGGCTCTTAATTGATACCAAGAGTAAAAAAAAATATATTAAGACTAAAGTGCAGAATTATCAAAAAATTGATAAAATAACTAAGACGGATCTTGCCAATCAAAAAAGTTTCTTTTTTGATTGGATGGGAATGAATGAAGAAATACTAAATCATCGTATAACAAATTTTGAATTTTTTTTTTTTTCAGAATTTTTCTTATTTTCTAGTACCTATAAAACGAAACCGTGGGTCATACCAATTAAATTACTTCTTTTCAATTTTAATGAAAAAAAAAATGTTAATAAAAAGATGCCTCTAAAGAAAAAAGGTTTTATACCATCAAACGCAAAAGGATCCCTTTGGTTTTTTAATATAAATAAAGAAGAAAACGAATCGGCGGGTCAAGGAGAGCTTGAATCAGATAACGAAAAAAAAAGAAATCCTGAATTAGCTCTGTCAAACCAAGAAAAAAAGCGTGAAAAAAATTATGCAGAATCGAAGATAAAAAACCGTAAAAATAAAAAACGATACAAAAGTCATACCGAAGCGGAACTTGATTTATTTCTCACAAGGTATTCGCGTTTTCAGTTGCGCTGGAATTGTTTTTTTAATCAAAAAATTCTCAATAATATAAAAGTATACTGTCTCTTGGTTAGACTAAAAAATCCAAACGAGATAGCGATATCTTCTATTGAAAGAGGAGAGCTGAGCCTAGATATTCTAATGATTGAGAAGAATTTCACTTTTACAAAATTAATGAAAAAAGGAATTTTGATTATTGAACCTGTCCGTTTATCTGTAAAAAACGATGGACAACTTATTATATATAGAACCGTAGGTATTTCATTAGTTCATAAAAATAAACACAAAATAAATAAAAGATACAAAAAAAAAAGCTATATTGATAAAACAAATCATTATGATTTTTTTATCCCTGAAAATATTCTATCCCCTAAACGACGTAGAGAATTTCGAATTCTAATTTGTTTCAACTTAAAAAAAAAAAATGCGAGGGATAGAAACTCAAGATTTGATAAGAATATTCAAAACTTGACCACAGTTTTGCATAAAAAGAAAGATCTTGATAAGGATAAAAAGACCCTAATTAAATTAAAATCCTTTCTTTGGCCCAATTTTAGATTAGAAGATTTAGCTTGTATGAATCGCTATTGGTTTAATACTACTAACGGAAATCATTTCAGTATGATAAGAATACATATGTATACGCGATTTCAAATTCGTTAATGATAGATCCTTTTTATTTTTACTTTTTACTATATATAATATATAACTTAATAGAATATATTAAGTTACGGTATATGAAAACAATTGTATGCACAAATATGAGGAATTTTTTGAAATTCAATCTTTATGCATGAAATTCATTTAATCAATGACATAGATACCAATCAGAGCGGATCCATAAATAAATTAAGAGAATCTTCCTTGTTTAGATCTAAATTTAGACTTTTTTTTATAAAATTAAGAATTAAAAAGTTGAGAATTAAATTCGGATCCTTATACAAAAAAACTACCATTATTATTACTGATCGGTAAAATTCATATTTTTCAATTCATATTAAAAGGGGAAGGATTTCTTTTTATGATAAAAAATGCCTTCATTTCATTTCAAGAAAAAAAAGAAGAAAACAGGGGATCTGTTGAATTTCAAGTATTAAGTTTCACTAATAAGATACGAAGGCTTACTTCCCATTTGGAATTGCACAGAAAAGATTTTTTATCTCAGAGGGGTCTACGAAAAATTCTGGGAAAACGTCAACGACTCCTGGCTTATTTGTCAAAAAAAAATGGAGTACGTTATAAAGAATTAATAAATCAGTTGAATATTCGGGAATTAAAAACTCGTTAAATTCCAACATTGTGAATTAGTGAATTTTTTGATCTTGAATTTTTTGATAAACTTCTTTTTCAGCAATCTAATTCATGCCAGAATGAATAAAGGAAAAATTTATGAAGAGACCAGTTACAGGAAAGGATCTTATGATAGTCAATATGGGACCCCACCACCCATCCATGCATGGTGTTCTTCGCTTAATTGTTACTCTAGATGGTGAGGATGTTGTTGACTGTGAACCCATATTGGGTTATTTACACAGAGGAATGGAAAAAATTGCAGAAAACCGAGCAATTATACAATATTTACCTTATGTAACGCGGTGGGATTATTTAGCTACTATGTTTACAGAGGCAATAACAGTAAATGGACCAGAACAATTGGGAAATATTCAAGTTCCGAAAAGGGCCAGCTATATCAGAGTAATTATGCTGGAATTGAGTCGTATAGCTTCTCATCTGTTATGGCTGGGCCCTTTTATGGCAGATATTGGGGCCCAGACTCCCTTTTTCTATATTTTCCGAGAACGAGAATTTGTATATGATCTATTCGAATCTGCCACTGGTATGAGAATGATGCATAATTTTTTTCGTATTGGAGGAATAGCGGCTGATTTACCTTATGGTTGGATAGATAAATGCTTAGATTTTTGTGATTATTTTTTAACAGAGGTTATTGAATATCAAAAACTAATTACACGAAATCCTATTTTTTTAGAACGAGTTGAAGGAGTTGGCATTATTGGTGGGGAAGAAGCAATAAATTGGGGTTTATCCGGACCAATGCTGCGCGCGTCCGGAATACCATGGGATCTTCGTAAAGTTGATCGTTATGAGTCTTACGATGAATTTGAATGGGAAATTCAGTGGCAAAAACAAGGAGATTCATTAGCTCGTTATTTAGTACGACTTAGCGAAATGACAGAATCCATCAAAATTATTCAACAGGCTCTGGAAGGACTTCCGGGGGGTCCCTATGAGAATTTAGAAAGCCGAGGCTTTGATAGAAAAAGGAATCCGGAATGGCATGATTTTGAATATCGATTCATTAGTAAAAAGCCTTCGCCTACTTTTGAATTATCGAAACAAGAACTGTATGTAAGAGTTGAAGCTCCAAAAGGGGAATTGGGAATTTTTCTCATAGGAGATCAAAGTGGTTTTCCTTGGAGATGGAAAATCCGACCACCAGGTTTTATTAATTTGCAAATTCTTCCTGAACTAGTTAAAAGAATGAAATTGGCTGATATTATGACGATACTCGGTAGCATAGATATAATTATGGGAGAAGTTGATCGTTAAAATGATAATTTATGCAACAGAAGTAGAAACTATAAATTCTTTTGTTAGATTGGAATCTTTAAAAGAGCTTTATAGCCTCGTATGGATATTTGTCCCTATATTTTCTCTTGTATTGGGAATCATAACAGGTGTATTAGTAATTGTGTGGTTAGAAAGAGAAATATCTGCAGGGATACAACAACGTATTGGACCTGAATACGCCGGCCCGTTGGGCATTCTTCAAGCTCTAGCCGACGGAACAAAACTACTTTTCAAAGAAGATCTTCGTCCATCTAGAGGAAATACTCCTTTATTTAGTATTGGACCATCTATAGCAGTTATCTCAATTTTACTAAGTTATTCAGTAATTCCCTTTAGCAATCACCTTGTTTTAGCGGATCTCAATATCGGTATTTTTTTATGGATTGCAATTTCAAGTATTGCTCCGATCGGACTTCTTATGTCAGGATATGGATCAAATAATAAATATTCTTTTTTAGGTGGTCTGCGAGCTGCTGCCCAATCAATTAGTTATGAAATCCCATTAACTCTATGTGTTTTATCAATATCTCTACGTGCGATTCGTTGAAACGTTTATTTTGACTATTCTTTTTCTTCTAAATGAATAAGTTAAAAACGGAATATATATATTTTTCTTTCGGATTAATCTTAATAAAAGGAATTTGATAGTTATATATGAGTGAAAAAAACTGCTCAGAAATTAGCAGTAAAAAGAGAAATTGAGTCTCATTTCCTATGTACAAAGGTTAAACGGAAATAAACATAACGTAAGAATAACTTTACCCCACGGTTGGTTGATTGGTCATCCTGTCTTGAAGCGGGTTAAAAATATTAACCGTATGACGTTTTCACTCTGAATTAGATAGATTAACATACATGTATTACAAAGTGAGCGGCAATTAGGTAAAAATAAGTGGATAGTTAGAAACACCAAAATACACAAAGAATTTGTAATAGAGATTAAGCAAATTGAAAAGGATATTTATGCATAACATAAGATAACAAAAAAAAGAAGGTTAATTGGGGCTTGAAGCTAGTAGAAATGATCAGACAGTACTCCCCAAGATTCCGATTCAGAGTATGCGCCTATCCACCGATAAATGTAATGACTATCAGAAACGAAATAATCCTTTATTTTTTAAGTCCACCGACTTTTTTTTTCTAAAAAAGAAAGAAGAATAGGAACGAAACAAGAATATTTATTTTCATATATTTCGAAAATAAAATAGAATAGACTCGAATTTCTGTGATTAATAATAAACTAATAGGATGTCTAATTCTTTTTCGTAATTGAAAAACACGACAGGCAGAAAAACCCTTTTTATTTTTACAAGGAGTTTTTTATTAAAGGATTCAGTTATTACTCAACAAATAGAAATTAAAATTTGTAAAGGATGAGATGAATTCCGAAGCGCTTTTTTTATTCTTAGAATTTGAGCAGACAGAATTCCATTGGTATAATTCGGGACCCCCGGATATATTTCTATTTAATCTCTTTTAGAACACATCATATTCATCTAAATAATACTAATCTGGTCCTTAGATTTATTTACGGCCCCCGAGGAGCCGTATGAGGCGAAGACCTCATGTACGGTTTTGTAATAGCGGCGAGAATAGTAATGTTATCACCGACTAGGATTATCTAACAGTTTAAGTACAGTTGATATAGTTGAGGCACAATCAAAATATGGTTTTTGGGGATGGAATTTGTGGCGACAACCTATAGGTTTTATCATTTTTCTCATTTCTTCCCTAGCAGAATGCGAGAGGTTACCGTTTGATTTGCCAGAAGCGGAAGAAGAATTAATAGCAGGTTATCAAACTGAATATTCGGGTATTAAGTTTGGTTTATTTTACGTTGCTTCTTATCTAAATCTCTTAATTTCCTCATTATTTGTAACAATTCTATACTTAGGTGGTTGGAATATTTCTATTCCGTATATATCTATTCTGGAGTTTTTTGAAAGGGATCCAATTTTTGGAACAACAATTGGTATCTTTATTACATTAGCTAAAACTTATTTGTTCTTGTTCATTTCTATCGCAACAAGATGGACTTTACCTAGGCTAAGAATGGATCAACTATTAAATCTTGGATGGAAATTTCTTTTACCGATTTCCCTTGGTAATCTATTATTAACAACTTCTTTCCAACTCTTTTCACTCTAAATTGAAAAAGAATCCAATACTTGTTTTAAACAAGAGAAAGAAACAAAGAGAAAATTATTCATAGATAATTACAATATGCTTCCTATGATAACCGGGTTCATGAATTATGGTCAACAAACCCTACGCGCTGCAAGATATATTGGTCAAGGTTTCATGATTACCTTATCCCACACAAATCGTTTACCTGTAACTATTCAATACCCCTATGAAAAAGTAATAACATCGGAACGTTTCCGCGGTCGAATCCATTTCGAATTTGATAAATGCATTGCTTGTGAAGTATGTGTTCGAGTATGTCCTATAGATCTGCCTGTTGTTGATTGGAAATTGGAAACTAATATTAGAAAAAAACGATTGCTTAATTACAGTATTGATTTTGGAATTTGTATATTTTGTGGTAATTGTGTTGAGTATTGTCCAACAAATTGTTTGTCAATGACTGAAGAATATGAATTTGCAACGTATGATCGTCACGAATTGAATTATAATCAAATAGCTTTGGGCCGTTTACCAATGTCAGTAATTGACGATTACACTATTCGAACAATTTTGAATTCACCTCAAACAAAAAATGGGTAAACCCATTAATTTTATTAAAAAAAGAATTCAAAACTTGTATTGTATTTATATAAAAATATTAAGTCTTAAAGCTCATTCGTTTAATATCTATTAATATAATATATTCGTAATTACTTTACTTTATTGAAATAGATAAGATAAGTTGAAACTAAACTTTCGAATAAAAAGCGAAACTTTCTAATAATTGTATCTACATCAATTAATATCAATTAAATTCTAATTTCACTCTACTAGAAACATATTAGAAACGTATTAAAAAGAAATTCCCCGGTTAAATTAATAAGGTCATGAAAAGGATTTCAATTTTTTCTTATTTTAATAATATAATGGATTTGCCTGGACCAATACATGATTTTCTTTTAGTTTTTCTGGGATCGGGTCTTATAGTAGGAGGTCTGGGAGTGGTATTACTTCCCAACCCAATATTTTCAGCCTTTTCCTTAGGATTTGTTCTTGTTTGTATATCTTTATTGTATATTCTAGCAAATTCCCATTTTGTAGCTGCCGCCCAACTCCTTATTTATGTGGGGGCCATAAATGTTTTAATCATATTTGCTGTGATGTTTATGAATGATTCAGAATATTCCACAGATTTCAATCTATGGACCGTTGGGGATGGGATTACTTCATTGGTTTGTACAACTCTTCTTTTTTCGTTAATTTCTACTATTCTCGATACGTCATGGTACGGGGTTATTTGGACTACAAGATTAAACCAGATTTTAGAGCAAGATTTAATAAATAATAGTCAACAAATAGGAAGTCATTTATCAACAGATTTTTTTCTTCCATTTGAACTCATTTCAATAATTCTTTTAGTTGCTTTGATAGGTGCAATTTCTGTGGCTCGTGAATAAAAACGTTCTCATTAGTAAAGAAAAAAACTTTGTGTAGGTTATATGTTATAATATTTTTTTCTGTTCATTCAATTCAATTTTATTGAATACTATTTCATATTTTAAATCTCAATTTTTTAAATTATATATATATTTGAAAAATTTTTTCCCTAATATAGTTTTTATTCATACTTTTTTGGTATATTCTAGTTGATTGAATCCGGTGAATTTTTTTTATTATTCATATTGAAATTTGAAATGAATCAAAATTGATAAGGAGTTGCTGAATGATACTCGAGCATGTACTTGTTTTGAGTGCCTATTTATTTTTGATTGGTCTTTATGGATTGATCACGAGTCGAAATATGGTTAGGGCTCTTATGTGTCTTGAACTTATACTCAATGCAGTTAATATGAATTTCGTAACATTTTCTGATTTTTTTGATAATTCCCAACTAAAAGGGGATATTTTCTGCATTTTTGTTATAGCAATTGCAGCCGCTGAAGCAGCTATTGGATTAGCTATAGTTTCGTCAATTTATCGTAACAGAAAATCAACTCGCATCAACCAATCAACCTTATTAAATAAGTAGCATAAATAAAAAAATTATAGGTTGAAATTTTCATATATAATAGGTTATGACTTACTAGATTCTATTTGTGAAAATCTAAGAAATCAAAGTATTTTAGCCCCATTTTTTTATCAACTGAGCCAGAAAAAAAAAAAATTCTCTGAAAGGAAATCATTGCTTCATCTAGTATTTTAATATATCATTTTGTTAGAAGTTTACTAGATTGAAAATTTATGACATTCAAAAAACTATAGATCCTATGTCACATTCCGTAAAAATTTATGATACCTGTATAGGATGTACTCAATGTGTCCGAGCATGCCCTACAGACGTATTAGAAATGATACCTTGGGATGGATGTAAAGCTAAGCAAATAGCTTCCGCTCCAAGGACCGAGGACTGTGTTGGTTGTAAGAGATGCGAATCCGCCTGTCCAACGGATTTTTTGAGCGTTCGAGTTTATTTATGGCATGAAACAACTCGAAGTATGGGTCTAGCTTATTGATACGTTACCGAAAACCTCATTTGAATCAATTTAGAATAAATTCTATTTTTTTATTGACAAGTACTCGTACTCAAAAAAGTTCAATTATATTTTTTATTTATTTATATTTATTTATATATTTTATTTTATTTGAGTACGCGTTCTTTGGACCTGGTGTATCTTGTCTTTACCACGAATGATTTTCCTTGGTTAACAATAATTGTTGTTTTTCCAATATCTGCCGGTTCGTTAATGTTATTTCTCCCGCATAGGGGAAATAAAGTAAATAAATGGTATACTATATGCATTTGTATCTTAGAACTTCTTATAACGACCTATGCTTTTTGTTATAATTTTAAAACGGACGATCCATTAATTCAAATGTCCGAAGATTATAAATGGATCGATTTTTTTGATTTTTACTGGAGGCTGGGAATAGATGGACTTTCTATAGGAACGATTTTACTGACGGGGTTTATTACTACTTTAGCAGCTTTAGCAGCTTTTCCAGTTACTCGGGATTCCCGATTTTTCCATTTCTTGATGTTAGTAATGTACAGCGGTCAAATAGGATCATTTTCTTCTCGGGATCTTTTACTTTTTTTCATCATGTGGGAATTAGAATTAATTCCCGTTTATCTACTTTTATCAATGTGGGGTGGAAAGAAACGTCTGTATTCAGCTACAAAATTTATTTTATACACTGCAGGAAGTTCTATTTTTTTATTAATAGGAGTTTTAGGTATAAGTTTATATGGTTCGAACGAACCAACATTAAATTTAGAACTATTAGCTAATCAATCCTATCCTGTCACACTCGAAATACTATTTTATATTGGATTTCTTATTGCTTTTGCCGTCAAATCACCGATTATACCTTTACATACTTGGTTACCTGACACCCACGGCGAGGCACATTACAGTACCTGTATGCTTCTCGCTGGAATCTTATTAAAAATGGGAGCATATGGGTTGGTTCGAATTAATATGGAATTATTCCCTCACGCCCATTCTATGTTTTCTCCTTGGTTAATGGTAGTCGGTACAATTCAAATAATTTATGCAGCTTCAACATCTCCCGGTCAACGTAATTTAAAAAAGAGAATAGCCTATTCTTCTGTATCTCATATGGGTTTTATAATTATAGGTATTGGTTCTATAACGGATCCTGGACTTAATGGAGCTATTTTACAAATAATCTCTCATGGATTTATTGGCGCTGCACTTTTTTTCTTGGCAGGAACGAGTTATGATAGAATTCGGCTTATTTATCTTGATGAAATGGGTGGAACGGCTATCTCCATTCCAAAGATATTTACAATGTTCACTATCTTATCGATGGCTTCCCTTGCATTACCGGGCATGAGTGGTTTTGTTGCAGAATTAATCGTGTTTTTTGGAATAATTACCAGCCAAAAATATTTTTTAATTTCAAAAATTTTAATTATTTTTGTAATGGCAATTGGAATGATATTAACTCCTATATATTTATTATCTATGTCACGCCAAATGTTCTATGGATACAAGTTAATTAATGTCAAAAACTTTTCTTTTTTTGATTCTGGACCCCGCGAGTTATTTCTTTCAATCTCTATTCTTCTACCCATAATTGGTATTGGGATTTATCCTGATTTTGTGCTCTCATTAGCAAGTGACAAGGTCGAATCCATTTTATCTAATTATTTTTATGGATAGTTTTCAGGAAATAAAAAAAAGCATTAAATTGAATTTTAATCAGAAGCCTTTGGTTCTTTGTATTGTAAGAACCTTTTGAATCATTGTACTACTTGATTCAAAAGGTTCTTGATGATTAACTACTAAAACTAAATTCTATTTCTTAACTTATATGAAGTTATATATGTATGCTATTATTTTTTATTTGGATTCCTTTATTTTTGGGGTAATATTTTATTTAATTCGATGTAAATGAACCATAACTATGTAAACCTATTCCTAAAAGATTGACGCCAAAATAGCATATCCAAATTAAAAGAAAGCCTGTCGAAGCCACAATTGCAGAATTGATACCCCTAACATTCCTATTTGTTTTAATATGTAAATAAATTGCGAATATGGTCCAAGTAATAAATGCCCAGGTTTCTTTTGGATCCCAATTCCAATATGAACCCCACGTCTCATTAGCCCATACAGCTCCTGAAAGAATACCGACGGTTAAAAAGATAAATCCAAGACTAATAATACGAAAACTCCAATAATCTAATTGTTCAATCAATTGATACCTATAATAATTTCTAGAAAAACGAAAATTACTGTTTTCTTGTAGTAAAATAGAATTTCTTTCGGTTATGTAGTAAAGTACATCAAAATAAAAAAATTCATTTAATAAATTGTTTTTTTTTATATTCTTGTTCCAAAAAGTAGGTCTGGTTTTGCGAAATGTAATGACTAGAAGAGCTATTGATAATAATGATCCGCATAACAAAGCGCCATAGCCTAATATCATCATACTTACATGCATCATTAACCACTGGGACTGGAGAGCTGGTACTAATATTGCAGACTCAGGGATTTTGTTTAAAAGACCTGAAGTAGCAAAACCCTGAATAAAAATAGCACTTGGCGCAGTTATTGCATTTAAGTCATTTTTTTGTTTTTTATTAAAATAGGAAATCATATGAATAATTGAAAAAGACCATGAAAGAAAAATTAACGATTCATATAAATTACTTAATGGAAAATGTCCTGAATAAATCCAACGAGTTAATAATAATCCTGTTATACCAAAAAACGTAATTAGGATTCCTTTATCTGATGAATCAAAAAATCCTATGATTTCATCTAAATTAACTAAAAAAGTTAAAAAATAAATTGTCAGTACAATTGACACGACCGAAAAAGATATATGAGTTAATATATGCTCTAGAATTGAAAAAATCATAAAAAATTTGTTAAAAATTAATAAATTAATACTAGGTTTTACCCGATTAAAAAAATAAAATTCGGGTATTCATTTGATTAGAAAACTTATATTTGAGTATAAAACTTATAATATCTCTTTTACTTTTATAAGATCTTATGCCGCTACTCGGACTCGAACCGAGATGCTCTAGCACTGCTTCCTAAGAGCAGCGTGTCTACCAATTTCACCATAGCGGCAACTTGTTCAAAACAATACTAACAAGTTTTTATTGAATCGTCGAGATGCAAATTTCAATAAAGAAGCCAATTCGATGGAATTGACAATTGATTTCATGAATCAAAATTTTTTTAAAGAAGTATTTGGGGTTTTAATTCAATTAAGATTTTTTTTTATCTGAGTTATTTTAATTTTTTTTACTTTAGATTTCTTTCTAGAATACAATGAAAAAATTAACTAAATTAAAGTAATTGGGACTTCAACTCAAAGACAAAACGCTAAATTAAAATTATCAATTTCATTAATTAAAAAAAAAGCTTTTTAGAAAAATGACAACTTTTCGAAAATTCGTAGAAATTTTAAATAAAATAGGATTTACTTAATTGCTCAAGAGAAATTATCACAATATCTCTTTTGATGTATCTTTTTATTTTTATATTGTACACACATAAGATTTTTTGATCACTTAAATTTGATCACTTAAAAATAATATTATCTCATATATTATTATATAATATTATTATCTATTATCTAATAATATTAAATAATCTAATAATATTAAATAATATTCACTTATTGTATTGTGGATATATGCTTGGATAACTTTAATTCCAAGTAAAGAATATCAGAATTAAGAGCAATAACATATATAAAGGTATAAAGTGACAAATTTTTCACTTAAATTAGAATCTATTGATTTCGCTTAAAGATCTTGTATTTCCTTTTAACGAGGAAATACAAGATCTTTCTTTATTATTGCATCAAGTTAGTGATGGGAGAAATAAGAACCTCCCCGAAAAAAATGGAACCTTTCTTTTTTATCTATATATTATCTTTTTTTTTTCTTTTTTTGTTCCTATTTATTTTTTTTATATGTGTTCTAAAAAAATTTGTTTTTAAGTTAGCATAATTCGAATTATTCTAGTGTTTTTTATTTATTTTGTTGTACAAAAAAACTTTTTGAATTACCGGTAGAAAGTGATTTGCCTAACGAAAAAGCTTTCAAGGATGTCCAATATCCCTTCCTTTTCCAATTTTTTTTACGAATACGCTTTTTCGAGATAGAAGTACGTTTTTTTGGAACTGCCATTCAAAAATGAAAAAAAAGATTTCAGTGGTATAATTGGATGTCAAAGACATTTATTATTCTATTCTTTCGGACTCCATATAACATTATTTTTTTCTTTCAAATTTTATTATATATGATTTTCAAAACAAAAAAGACATTCAAACGTTTGAAATCCCGTACAAGAGTGCTCATTTAATTAATCTATACTAAACTATTAATCTATACTAAACTATAGTAATAGGTTTTATTATCAAAATCTATTATATTATCAAAAAAAAATTAGATTATAATATATAATCATATTTATTGAAAAAAAATAAAAAAAGCTCACTTAGTGTACTTGAAGACAATCACTAAATTCCACAATTCAAATCCATTCCTTAATAATTCTAAATAATAATAATAAAACTCAAATAACTTGTTTTAGGTAAAGTTTTTTTATTTTTTTGTTTAATTGATAATTAATTGTTTTTTTATCGTGTAAATCTTTGTTCTATTCTTAATATATGTATATAAATTATTGTAATACGAAATTATTATTAACTTTTTCGGTATCTGCATAAAATCACAATTTGATTTATTTTATTTAGTAGTAATAAAAAGAAAAAAAAAGACAAATAATTTTTTTGACAGTAACGTTAGTAATATTATTTAATAACTTCTACTTTTTTGATTTGAATAGATATTTTTTTTTTCAAAGGTTTATGAAGGATTATACTAATTCAAAAAAATTTCTATTTAGGTTTGAAATCCCGTGCTTTTTTATTGTCCCCTTTGAAAAAAAAATATCTATACAAACCAGTGAATAAGAAATAATAAATTTAAGAATAAAATAAAAAGGGTTTTTTATTTTATGGAATATACACATCAATATTCATGGATCATCCCTTTCATTCCACTTCCAGTACCTATTTTACTAGGAGTTGGACTTCTACTTTTTCCGACAGTAACAAAAAACCTTCGGCGTATGTGGACTTTTCTGAGTATTTTTTTGTTAAGTATAGTTATGATCTTTTCACTCTATCTATCTATTCAACAAATTTTTCTAAGTTACATTCATCAAAATGTATGGTCTTGGACCATAAATAATGAATTTTCTTTTGAGTTCGGTTACTTTATTGATCCACTTACTTCTATTATGTCAATATTAATTACAACCGTTGGAATTTTGGTTCTGATTTATAGTGACAATTATATGTCTCATGATCAAGGGTATCTGAGGTTTTTTGCTTATATGGGTTTTTTTAATACTTCAATGTTAGGATTAGTTACTAGTTCTAATTTGATCCAAGTTTATTTTTTTTGGGAATTAGTTGGAATGTGTTCGTATTTATTAATAGGTTTTTGGTTCACACGACCCATTGCAGCGAATGCTTGTCACAAAGCTTTTGTAACTAATCGTGTAGGGGATTTTGGTTTATTATTAGGAATTTTAGGTCTTTATTGGCTAACAGGCAGTTTCGAATTTCAGGATTTGTTCGAAATAGTTAATAATTTAATTTTAAATAATAGAGTCAATCTCTTATTCCTTACTTTGTGTGCATTTCTATTATTTGTGGGTCCTATTGCTAAATCCGCACAATTTCCTCTTCATGTATGGTTACCTGATGCCATGGAGGGCCCTACTCCTATTTCGGCTCTTATACATGCTGCTACTATGGTAGCGGCAGGAATTTTTCTTGTAGCTCGTCTTCTTCCTCTTTTTATAGTTATCCCTTCTATAATGTATATAATATCTTTGATAGGTATAATAACAGTACTGTTAGGAGCCACTTTAGCTCTTGCTCAAAAAGACATTAAGAGAGGTTTAGCCTATTCGACAATGTCTCAACTGGGTTATATGATGTTAGCTTTAGGTATGGGGTCCTATCGATCCGCTTTATTTCATTTGATTACTCATGCGTATTCGAAAGCTTTGTTGTTTTTAGGATCTGGATCCATTATTCATTCAATGGAAGCTATAGTTGGATATTCTCCCGATAAAAGTCAGAATATGATTCTTATGGGTGGTTTGACAAAACATGTGCCAATTACAAAAACTGCCTTTTTAGTAGGAACACTTTCTCTTTGTGGTATTCCCCCCCTTGCTTGTTTTTGGTCGAAAGATGAAATTCTTAATGATAGTTTGTTATTTTCGCCAATTTTTGCAATAATAGCTTATTCAACAGCGGGATTAACCGCATTTTATATGTTTCGGATTTATTTACTTACTTTTGAAGGACATTTAAACACTTATTTTGTAAATTACAGT